CTTTTCTTTTTTTTTTTTACCCCCAAAATCCAACAAAAAATAAGAAACTAGTCCATTTTTTTGATTAAAGATAAAAAAAGAGCTCTTAATTCCGTAATTCTTTAATTTTATAGGGTTGAATAAAAATTCGATTGAATTTTTGATATAATTGCTATGCTTAGTGTGTGACTCGTTGGTTTTTTTAGGGATAAGATTAAAAAAAAAGCCCCCTAGTATAAACTAATAACTTATAGAACTAAAAACCAACTCATTACTTCGCATTATCTAAATCCAACAAACCAGTCAAGATATGATAGATTATTCATATCATTGTAGCAACTGAAATCTCTTTTTCATAAACTAAAAAAATAAAAAAATCTGATTCTAAGTTGTGAACCAGAATATAGAAAAAAGATGTGGGTAGAGGGATGAGAGAAAGAGAGAAAAAGAATATCGATGATATAGAATTCCAATATGTAAGGTCTATGAGTCATCTCATAAAAGGCAATGTAATAGAGCATCAATACTGATTCATACATAATTAAATGATAGATATAGAACAAAAAAACCAAGAGCCCTGAGCCAATAAAGACTAAGAAAATTGACTCAAGAACAAATTGAATTAAGAGCTCCGTTGTAGAATTAAGACCTAACCATTAAACAAGAAGCGATGGGAACGATGGAACCCATGAATGCAGAAGATTTTATTGAAACCAAAGCCTAACAATTCATTGGTTGGGATGGCGAAAGGAACTGAGAAAAAATTTATCTATTCTGATCTGAGACGTAATGAACTAACCTTACAACTGAAATAGATATTAGAGTCAATATTCGCCCGCGAAAACGTTATTTTTTGGATTGCTAAATTTTGGATTTAGGGCAATCCGATACGATAAAATGAAAAAAAAAAAATATTTTTGATAAAAATAAAAAATAAATAGAAATATATATTTAATATGTTTAGTTATATATCCAAAATACCTAAACAAGGTATATACAAATGACTAATAGATTAGATGAAATATCAAAGAATCTCGCAATTTCATCTATTATTCATTAAACATATTTCAATTCAAATTAAATATTTTGAATACTTTTATTCGTGAGGAGCTGGATGAGACGAAACTCTCACGTCCGGTTCTGTAGTAGAGATGGAATTCAGAAACAACCATCAACTATAACCCCAAAAGAACCAGATTCCGTAAACAACATAGAGGACGAATGAAGGGAATGTCTTATCGAGGTAACCATATTAGTTTCGGTAAATATGCTCTTCAAGCGCTTGAACCCGCTTGGATCACATCTAGGCAAATAGAAGCAGGGCGCCGGGCAATGACACGAAATGCACGTCGTGGTGGAAAAATATGGGTACGTATATTTCCCGACAAACCGGTTACAGTAAGACCCACAGAAACACGTATGGGTTCGGGTAAGGGCTCTCCTGAATATTGGGTAGCTGTTGTTAAACCAGGTCGAATACTTTATGAAATGGGCGGAGTCGCAGAAAATATAGCCAGAAACGCAATTTCAATAGCAGCGTCCAAAATGCCTATCAAAACTCAATTTATTATTTTGGTATAAGAATGTAGAACTAAAGAAAATAGAGCCTGGAAATGAAAAAGGCAAGGTTTCTTTTTTTTCTTTTGACAAAGAATATTTCTTTCTTTTTTTTTTTTTGCATTGAAACAACAAATAAAAAAATGATTCAACCTCAGACACATTTGAATGTAGCAGATAACAGCGGGGCTCGAGAATTGATGTGTATTCGAATCATAGGAGCTAGTAATCGTCGATATGCTTATATTGGTGACGTTATTGTTGCTGTGATTAAAGAAGCAGTGCCAAATATGCCCCTAGAAAGATCAGAAGTGGTCAGAGCTGTAATTGTACGTACCCGTAAGGTACTGAAACGTGACAACGGTATGCTAATACGATATGATGACAATGCCGCAGTTGTCATTGATCAAGAAGGAAATCCTAAAGGAACTCGCGTTTTTGGTGCGATCGCCCGGGAATTGAGGCATTTAAATTTTACTAAAGTAGTCTCATTGGCGCCCGAGGTATTATAATAGTCTTAAAATATAAGATGAGACTATGATATAGTTATAGTAGGGTATTAGAAAGAAATAGATTCAAATTCATTTAGTAGATTGTGGTTTACGCATATACCTTTAATTTTATAATATAATTTTTATTCATAAACAAATAAAATAAGTAAAAAAAAGCAAAAAACATGTTGATTATATCAAAATTTTTGGGCAACAAGAATTTTACTCCATTATGAGTAAGGACACTATTGCTGACATATTAACCTCTATACGCAATGCTGATATGGATAGAAAAAGAGTCCTTCGAATAGCATATGCTAATATCACCGAAAACATTGTTAAAATACTTTTACGAGAAGGTTTTATCGAAAATGTGAGGAAACATCGAGAAAGCGACAAATATTTTTTGGTTTCAACCCTGCGACATAAACGAAATAGAAAAGGGCCCTATAGAAATCTTTTAAATTTAAAACGGATCAGCCGGCCTGGTTTACTAATCTATTCTAACTATCAAAGAATTCCTAGAATTTTAGGCGGAATGGGAATTGTAATTCTTTCCACTTCTCAAGGTATAATGACAGGCCGAGAGGCTCGACTAAAAGGAATAGGCGGAGAAATTTTGTGTTATATATGGTAATACTTCTTATATCTGCATTGGATACGAGACTTCCTATTTGTTGTTAAAAAAAAGTAAAAAAAAACGCGAAGTATATAATCTTATTCCTCCTACATTAGTTAATACTTTAAGGAGGTTTTACCCGGAATGAAAGAACAAAAATGGATTCATGAGGGTTTAATTACTGAATCGCTTCCCAATGGTATGTTCCGGGTTCGTTTAGATAATGAGGATCTTATTTTAGGTTATGTTTCAGGAAAGATCCGACGTAGCTTTATACGGATACTGCCAGGAGATAGAGTCAAAATTGAAGTAAGTCGTTATGATTCAAGCAGAGGGCGTATTATTTATCGACTCCGCAACAAAGATTCGAATGATTAGGTGGTTTTTTAACTTTAATATTCTCCTTTTCGTGGGAATACGATTCGAAATTGAAAATTTCAAGAAACTTATTTTCTTCCAAGAAGTCGATTCAAAATTAAGGTTAAGGTATGAAAAATATGAAAATAAGAGCTTCTGTTCGTAAAATTTGTGAAAAATGTCGACTAATCCGTAGGCGGGGACGAATTATAGTAATTTGTTCCAACCCGAGACATAAACAAAGACAAGGATAGTCTAAAAAAGACTTTCTAAAAGACCCGATCTACAAATAAAAAAAGGATCCGTTTTGATAAGAAATGGATATATCCATTTATCTATATATATATATATGACTCATATTTATGAGATGATAAAATATGGCAAAAACTATACCAAGAATTGGTTCGCGTAGGAGTGGACGTATTAGTTCACGTAAGAATACACGTAGAATACCAAAGGGATTTATTCATGTTCAAGCAAGTTTCAATAATACCATTGTGACTGTTACAGATGTAAGAGGTCGAGTGGTTTCTTGGTCTTCTGCCGGTACTTGTGGATTTCGGGGTACAAGAAGAGGGACACCTTTTGCTGCTCAAACCGCAGCTGGAAATGCTATTCGTACAGTAGTCGACCAAGGTATGCAACGAGCAGAGGTCATGATAAAGGGTCCCGGTCTCGGAAGAGATGCAGCATTACGGGCTATTCGTCGAAGTGGTATACTATTAACTTTTGTACGGGATGTAACTCCTATGCCACATAATGGCTGTAGACCCCCTAAAAAAAGACGCGTGTAAAAAAAAATCAACATTAAAGAAATTTCAAGAGAAATAAACAATTCGACCAAATAATATTATATTACTATGGTTCGAGAGAAAGTAACCATATCTACTCGGACACTAGAGTGGAAGTGTGTTGAATCGAGGACAGACAGTAAGCGCCTTTCTTATGGACGTTTTCTTTTGTCTCCACTTATGAAAGGTCAAGCCGACACCATAGGCATTGCGATGCGAAGAGCTTTACTTGGAGAAATAGAAGGAACATATATTACACGTGCAAGATCTGAGAAAATACCACACGAATATTCTACCATAGTGGGTATTCAAGAATCAGTACATGAAATTTTAATGAATTTGAAAGAAATAGTATTGAGAAGTAATTTATACGGAACTTGTGACGCGTCTATTTGTATTAAGGGTCCTGGGTATGTAACAGCTCAAGATATCATCTCACCGACTTATGTGGAAATCGTTGATAATACACAACATATAGCTAGCTTGACGGAACCGATTGATTTTTGTATTGGATTACAAATTGAGAGGAATCGCGGATATCGTATAAAAAGTTCAAATAACTTTCAAGACAGAAGTTATCCTATCGATGCTGTATTCATGCCTATTCGAAAAGTAAATCATAGCATTCATTCTTATGGGAATGGAAATGAAAAACAAGAGATACTTTTTCTCGAAATATGGACAAATGGAAGTTTAACTCCGAAAGAAGCGCTTCATGAAGCGTCCCGAAATTTGATTGATTTATTTATTCCTTTTTTCCATACAGAAGAAGAAAACTTAAATTTAGACGACAATCAACACAAGGTTACTTTACCTCTTTTTACCTTTCATGATAAATTGGTTAAACTAAGGAAAAACAAAAAAAAAATTGCATTGAAATATATTTTTATTGACCAATTAAAATTGCCTCCCAGAATCTATAATTGCCTCAAAAGATCCAATATATATACATTATTGGATCTTTTGAATAACACTCAAAAGGATCTTATGAAAATTGAACATTTTCGTATAGAAGATGTAAAAGAGATATTGGGCATTCTAGAAAAGCAGTTTGAAATAGATTTACCGAAAAATTAGTTTTAAATCTGTTAGATTTGGATTTTTTTCATCTTTTTTTTTCCAAAACAAGATAAAAATGGTTTTTTAGATCTTTAAATCTATATATAAATCTGGACTCGATCCATAATTTAATTTAATTTATTAGAA